AGAATAATAGCCTGACAATTAGTTCTAGTTCGGTTCGATTCAGGTGCTCGTTTAGTCGCTAAATAGACCCCATTATTGTATTGTATTAATTTCGTATCTTGATTTGATATGGTGGATTCCGAGGGTATTCAATGCTAGGCATAATGAGCATAAGGGCCTCAAAAAATCTCTTTTCGTCCTATGAACTTTAAGGCGTACAAATTTTCATATTGGATTTTTTAAGCCGAACGACGGAGGCTCTATTTAAGATTTTAAATAATCGATGCCAAAGGCGCACCTACGTCAAGATAAAACTCTTCTTTGAAACACTTTGGTAGTGCTTATGAACCAAAGGTCAAGTAAATAATGAAGTAGAGTACATGGAACCATATTTTTTCTTGATAGAAAAAAGATGGCGGACTGGCTGATATTTACATTAGTTAATGAAAGAGCCCAATGCAAAAAAAAATGCATGTTGGGTCCTTGAAACTAAATCATTTTTATAATAATCCGTTTGATTGATCCGTTTTACCGAAAAGGTCATCGGTTCGAGTACGTATAGCCCTAAGGGTAAAATTAACCATGGAAAAAATTACCGACTACTTGACAAAGGTAATTTTTTTTTATATAAATATATAAACAAATAGATGGAAAAAATTACCGACTAAGAGTAGGATTTTTAGTAAAATAATTTTATAAAAGTTTTATTTATCTTTACATTGATTGATTACTATGAATTATAATGTCATAAAATGGGATGCGTGATAATAAATACAACAACGGTTCGTGTGGGTCTCATCTCATATGATCTGATCGGAAATTTTTAAATTATGCATTCAACTCTTACAAATATCATAGATAACACGGATATCCCGCAATTTACTTTTCAATAAATTGCTTTAATATTTCATTTTATAATCTTTAGGAATATAAACAATATCTCTTATCTTCTTTCTATTTTTTATAAAAGTACAGATATTAGGGGGTTCTAATAACTATGACTTTTATTTTCAATTTGATAAACCAACCTTTTGTAAAAAAAGGGCGGTTACCCTTCTTGGAATTAAAAAGGAACTTAGGGCACAAGTATAAATTGCTCAATAAGGCAACAGAAAATTCGGGTTCTCTTGATGAAAAGAATTTTAGCGCGGAGGATACCAGGATAAGTGATACAGAAAGTCTTGGATGGATCCCCGAAAATAGGGGAATTGATAATATTATATTAACTAAAAACCCGGGAGAGGAGGTAAATAATATGGAGAAGCGGGATCTGGAACGGGACGTAAATGAGCAAACTGATGGAACAGAGAATATAACGGAAAAGGAGGACCCCACGCGAAAATTTGCGCATTTGTGGGTTCTCTGCGATAATTGTTATACTATGCACTACAAAGACTGCATTAATGCAGCGAGAATCTGCAACGAATGTGGAATTCATATAAGAATGAGTGGTTTGGAGAGGCTAGCGCTTCTGATTGATCAAGGCACTTGGATTCCCATGGATGAAGACATGGTTTCGAGGGATCCAATTGAATTTGATAAAAAAGTTTTTTATGAAAAAATTAACTACAAAGAATTAGTAAAAGAATTTGTAGGTTATTATGCTAATAATGCTATATGCACCGAAATACTAAATAATACCGATAAGGAGGAGGATCTCGAAAATGATAAGTATTGTTTCAAATGCGGGATTGATAGACCTGATTGTTTCGAGGAACTCCACGAAGTGGAGATTAGCCCTTTCCAAATTTTTTTCGGGTGTGCGAAATATGATACAAGGGATTCTGGTTTTTTCGAGGAATGCGCCAAAAAAGGTGGGCTTTCCCATTTCGAAATTTGTTGGATACTCTCTAAATATTATAAATCAGATGAAGATGCTTTTCGGAAATTTTTTTCCAAAGATTCTGAACCATATTTCAAAGACGATGAATTGTGTTCCGAAGCTTTTGAGACAGAAGATTCTGAACCAGATTTCAAAGACGATGAATTGTGTTCCGAAGCTTTTGAGACAGAAGATTATGAACCAGATTTCAAAGACGATGAATTGTGTTCCAAAGCTTTTGAGACAGAATTTAATGAGAAACTTTTGGGCAATAAGCCGATTGAGATTTACTATTTTCATCTGTCCTGCGAAAATTTTGGTAGTATTTCTCCCTTATTTTATAAGCTTTTTTTCGAAAATCGGGTGGATCTTCCCGAATTGGAACAATTTTGTTCCAAATTTGGGATTGATCTGTCCGAATTTTTTGAATCTTTTCCCAAACACGAGATGGATTGCCGCAAATTTTGTCAAGAAGCTGGCAGCCTGGGGATTTCATTTTCGCTTTTATCTGATTCTTGTGAAAAACAAATTAGTTATGAGTATCTTGACCTTGTTTTTTTTAGGAAAATCCCAAAAAGTGTTTCTGGGATTTACAAATTTTTGGAGGAATCTTGCAAAAATGAGCTTGATCTTTTCTTTATTCTTGACGAAATTGGCGAAAGGGAGAGGTTTAGGATTCTTTCCAAGCTTTCGAAAACTTTTTGCCGTTATAAACTTGGTATGCACAAATCCTTTGAGGGTATTGCTGAAAATCATAAAAAAGGTATTGCTGAAAATGATAAAAAATATTTTTCCAGAGATCAGATTGATTTTTCAATGGATTCAAAAGATCATATTGATTTTGCGAGGGATTCTAGAGATCATATGGATCCGGATGAGGATTTTCATAATCCAACTGATCTTGACCCTGATAGAGATTCTTCTGCAGGTTTTTCCAGAGATCAGATTGATTTTTCAATGGATTCAAAAGATCATATTGATTTTGTGGGGGATTCTAGAGATCATATGGATCCGGATGAGGATTTTCAAAATCCAACTGACCTTGATCCTGATAAAGATTCTTCTGGAGATTTATTGGGCCGAAGAGACTCAAAAGATCTTATTCATCATATTTATTTTGCGAAGGATTCTAGAGATCATATTGATCCGGATTCTAGAGATCATATGGATCCGGATGAGGATTTTCAAAATCCAACTGACCTTGATCCTGATAGAGATTCTTCCGCAGATTCTTCCAAAGATCATATTGATTTTCCGAAGGATTCAAAAGATCATATTGATTGGGATGAGGATTGTCGAACCCGAACTGCTCTGGGTCCGGATAAGGATTCTTCTGGAGATTTATTGGGTCGAAGGGGTGGTAATGAAAATGAAGAGGGGGATGGATACTGTCAAAATCCAACTGGTCATAATCCTGATAAAGATTCTTCTGGAGATTCAGCACGCCCAATGGATGGTATTAGCGTATATAAAGAGGAGGAAGACCCTCTTGCTTATATTTTTACGGATTCGGAGGATGTTACGTATCCTGTCAAGAAAGATATTTCCGAAAAAGAAAGGGAAGGCTCGAAAAGGGAAGAAGAGTCCGCGGCTTCTAGTGATTCTTCTGGATTCGAAGGGAGATATTATCGGGGCCATATGGATTTATTCCCCAAAGAGACCGGGTTAGAAGAAATTTCGGAAAAAGATAAGGAAGGTTCGAAAAAGGAAGAAGAGTCCAAGGAAGAAGAGTCCGCAGAATCTAATGATTTTGAATCCGAATCTGAATTCGAGCGGAGAGATGGTTCGAAAAAGGAAGAAGAGTCCGCAGAATCTAGTGATTTTGAATCCGAATTTGAATTCGATTGGGACGAGTTGAGAGAGGCTCTTAATAAAAAAGATAGTGATTTTGGATCCGAATCTGAATTCGAGCGGAGAGATGGTTCGAAAAAGGAAGAAGAGTCCGCAGAATCTAGTGATTTTGAATCCGAATTTGAATTCGATTGGGACGAGTTGAGAGAGGCTCTTAATAAAAAAGATAGTGATTTTGGATCCGAATCTGAATTCGAGCGGAGAGATGGTTCGAAAAAGGAAGAAGAGTCCAAGGAAGAAGAGTCCAAGGAAGAAGAGTCCAAGGAAGAAGAGTCCAAGGAAGAAGAGTCCAAGGAATCTAATGATTTTGAATTCGAATTTGATGAAGAAGAGTCCGCAGAATCTGATGATTTTGAGCCCGAAGATGATGAAGAAGAAGAAGAAGAGGATATAGATTATATAGATTATTATGATTCTTACCAAGACGAGACCGGGTTAGCTGAAGCTATTCAAACAGGTATAGGTGAACTAAACGGTATTCCTTTAGCAATTGGTGTTATGGATTTTGGGTTTATAGGGGGTTCTATGGGAGCCGCAGTAGGTGAAAAAATCACCCGGTTGATTGAATATGCTACCAAAAATTCACTACCCCTTATTATAGTATGTGCTTCTGGAGGGGCACGGATGCAAGAAGGCATCGTGAGCTTAATGCAAATGGCTAAAATATCTTCTGCCTTGTACGACTATCACCATAAACCGGTCGAAAAAAAATTATTATATATATCAATTCTTGCATCGCCCACTAGTGGTGGTGTGACAGCCAGTTTTGGTATGTTGGGGGATATTATTATTGCCGAACCAGACGCCGAAATTGCGTTTGCGGGTAAAAGAGTAATTGAGGAAGTTTTGAAGGAGGAAGTACCCGAAGGTGCACAAACAACCGAAAATTTATTCGAAAAGGGTTTATTCGATCCAGTCTTACCACGTAATCTTTTAAAGAGCGTTCTAAGTGAGTTACTTGAGCTGCACGGTTTTTTTCCTTTGAATAAAACCCAAGCCAAGCATTAGGGTCAATTATTTGTGTCAATTCAATCAAAGTATTTGGTTTATCGGAATCAAAGTAAAAACTAGAAGGATGGAAGTTTTTAGCTGGCGACGCCCTATTTGTAGAATATAAAAAATAAAAAAATATAATGAATATAGAATATATATTCATTATATTTCCGATTACTAATCAGGAAACCCCTATCAATAAGAAGGAAAAAAAAGAAGGACTTCTTACCTTTTTTTTCCTTCTGCGAAATTTGTCAAATAAAAAAAATTTCATGTTCCCTTTTTCCATTTTGACATATGTATATAATTCATAAATCACTTTTTTCCTCTTTCGGGATTTTCCGGGAATCCCCTTTTTCCTTATTTAAAATCCCTCTATTTTTTTTATTGAATTAGTAGAAGCAAAAGAAAGAAGAAAAAATGAAGAATAATAAAGTCGATTATCATATATTATATGTGGAAAGGTTATTTTTTTAGTTCTACATTCCTTGCACTTATTATATATACTCTACTTACTTCTACTTCTATAGATATAGAATTCGAATTCGAATTAATTTATTAATATAATAACATAATAACAAAAAAAAAATATAACAAACAGGTACAATATAGTAAATCGAGGTACCCATTCTATGACAACTATCAACTTTCCCTCTATTTTTGTGCCCCTAGTAGGCCTAGTATTTCCGGCAATTGCAATGGCTTCTTTATTCCTTCATGTTCAAAAAAACAAGATTGTTTAGATCCTGTGGGCCAAATCTAATTTTTCAAGACTTAGACTTGAATCATAAAACAGATATCTATTTAGCAGAATGGTCTACCACGTGATTTCTTCCGAACATAAACGAAGGAGCCCTTATGCATGTGCATGCGGAAACATGACATTAGGGGTAGATTTATTATTTTTGATCTAACTAGTTAAAAGTAAAGATTCACATCAGAATGGTACTAGTTGATGAGAGTTACATCGGAAATAAAAAGAATAAGGAAAGTCAAATTCATTTGGGATATTCTTTCAATTCAAATAAAATGCAACCCGATCTACTATGAATTGGCGATCAGAACGTATATGGATAGAGCTTATAACGGGATCTAGAAAAATAAGTAATTTCTGCTGGGCATTTATCCTTTTTTTAGGTTCATTAGGATTCTTATTAGTTGGAATTTCCAGCTATCTTGGTAGGAATTTGATATCTTTATTCCCCCCCCAGCAAGTTATTTTTTTTCCACAAGGGATCGTGATGTCTTTCTATGGGGTCGCAGGCCTCTTTATTAGCTCCTATTTGTGGTGTACAATTTCTTGGAATGTAGGTAGTGGTTATGATCGATTCGATAGAAAAGAAGGAATAGTATGTATTTTTCGTTGGGGATTTCCTGGAAAAAATCGTCGCATCTTCCTCCGATTTCTTATAAAAGATATTCAGTCCATTAGAATAGAACTTAAAGAGGGTATTTATACTCGTCGTGTCCTTTATCTGGAAATCAGAGGTCAGGGGGCCATTCCCTTGACCCGTACTGATGAGAATTTTACTCCACGAGAAATTGAACAAAAAGCTGCTGAATTGGCCTATTTCCTGCGTGTACCAATTGAATGAAGTATTTTGAAATGAATGCTTTCTTTCTCAGCTCGGAATAAAATAAAAAATCTACAATCCTTTTTTATATGGCGTACCCTAAGTAAGGTAAATAACGGAAATTAAATCAGAACACCCATTCGGGTCAAAACAGACGTATACGGGTATACATAAAAACCAAAAGGAGAATTTTTTTTTTGTTTACAAATTTGTCTGCAAAAAAGGGGTTTTTTATTCGTATGGAAATCGACTCAACTCAATTCTCAATTCAATTCAGTAACAGTAATAAAAAAAAAAAGTAAAAAATAGAAATAATAATGGACTCATTCCATATATCAAATCGAAATAAATAACTTTCTTTAGGCCCAGTAGTTAGAATTGATAGGTTAGATACAATACAAAAAAATCCTGTATTTTTCTTATATTATTTAGCAATCTTTCGTTTTATTTTTATTCTTTCTTTTGTTCTCTTTAATGATCAAACAATTGGCTTTCTTATAATTATAACGAGAATTTTATTATTCGAATTTTGTTTTGTTTTGCTACCCATTTTTGATCATCACATTCAGACCCTCAATTCGTTATTTTGTGCTAGGGGTAACTTGTGAAATTTTTCCAAAGATTTGATTGATTGATATTATTGATATTTTGGTAGTCAAGTAAGTTCTCTCGTCTTGAAATCAAAATAATATTCATTAATTGAAGTGGATGTCCCACGTATTCATTAAAAGGAAGGAATTGCTTCGAATTGGATGGACCAATTGCAATATCTGGAAACACGATTTTTTTGTTTATTCATTCGAATTCAGAGTGGATTCTTTATTCGAAATTTTGTGTTTTTTCAAGATTCAAGGACTAATTAACAAATTAGAACAAAAAAAACAGAAAATAGACTCATGGATTCGATACTTTGTAATAGAATAATAGAACTCATGTTTCATAGAAATACTAGGTCGCATAGAGTCGACGAGCGCGACGGGTTCGTTAACAATTTATAGATGAAAAAAAATGGAAAAAAAGAGAGCATTTATTCCCTTTCTATATCTTGTATCTATAGTATTTTTACCCTGGTGGATCTCTCTATCATTTCAAAAAAGTCTGGAATCTTGGGTTACTAATTGGTGGAATATTAATCAATCTGAAACTTTTTTGAATGATATTCAAGAAAGGGGTCTTCTAGAAAAATTCATCGAATTAGAGGAGCTCCTTTTGTTGGACGAAATGATAAAGGAATACCCGGAAACATATCTACAAAAGCTTCGTATAGGAATCCACAATGAAATGATTCAATTGATCAAGATGCACAATGAGGATTGTATCCATATGATTTTGCACTTCTCGACAAATATAATCTGTTTCCTTATTCTAAGTGGGTATTCTATTCTGGGAAATAAAGAACTTATTCTTCTTAACTCTTGGGTTCAGGAATTCCTATATAACTTAAGCGACACAATAAAAGCTTTTTCTATTCTTTTATTAACCGATTTATGTATCGGATTTCATTCACCCCACGGTTGGGAACTAATGATTGGCTCTATCTACAAAGATTTTGGATTTGCGCATAACGATCAAATTATATCTGGTCTTGTTTCCACTTTTCCAGTCATTCTAGATACAATTTTAAAATATGGCATTTTCCGTTATTTAAATCGTGTATCCCCATCGCTTGTAGTGATTTATCATTCAATGAATGATTGAAAAGAAAAACGATATACGGATATTAATCCAATTAGAATTTAGAATTATAATGTTTCTTACTTCGTACATAATCAAAGCATTCAAAATCGTACTTACTCCTTCTATTTCTACCCACCCAAGGCGGGGAGTTTATCCCACATTCCAGTAATATTATTTCAGTAAATTCAGTTCAGTAAGGTAAATAGCAGAATCGTGGATAGGGAACTATACTAGCAACCTACCCAATTTATTGTAGAAATTTTCGGGATCAACGATTGATTGGACCATGCAAACTAGAAATACTTTTTCTTGGATAAAAGAACAGATTACTCGATCCATTTCCATATCGGTCATGATATATATAATAACTCGGTCATCCATTTCAAATGCGTATCCCATTTTTGCACAGCAAGGTTATGAAAATCCACGAGAAGCAACTGGGCGTATTGTATGCGCCAATTGCCATTTAGCTAATAAGCCCGTGGATATTGAGGTTCCACAAGCGGTTCTTCCTGATACTGTATTTGAAGCCGTTGTTCGAATTCCTTATGATATGCAACTAAAACAGGTTCTTGCTAACGGCAAAAAGGGGGGTTTGAATGTGGGGGCTGTTCTTATTTTACCTGAGGGATTTGAATTAGCCCCGCCCGATCGTATTTCTCCCGAGATGAAAGAAAAGATAAGCAATCTTTCTTTTCAGAGCTATCGCCCCAATAAAAAAAATATTATTGTGATAGGTCCTGTTCCTGGGCAAAAATATAGTGAAATCACCTTTCCGATTCTTTCCCCGGACCCTACTACTAAGAAAGATGTTCACTTCTTAAAATATCCGATATATGTAGGTGGTAACAGGGGGAGGGGCCAGATTTATCCTGACGGAAGCAAGAGTAATAATACAGTTTATAATGCTACAGCAGCCGGTATAGTAAAGAAAATTTTTCGAAAAGAAAAGGGTGGATACGAAATAACCATAGTGGGTGCCTCGGATGGACGTGAAGTGGTTGATGTTATCCCTACAGGACCAGAACTTCTTGTTTCAGAGGGTGAATCTATCAAACTTGATCAACCATTAACAAGTAATCCTAATGTGGGTGGATTTGGTCAAGGAGATGCAGAAATAGTACTTCAAGACCCATTGCGCGTACAAGGTCTTTTGTTCTTCTTTGCATCTGTTATTTTGGCACAAATCTTTTTAGTTCTTAAAAAGAAACAGTTCGAGAAGGTTCAATTGTCCGAAATGAATTTCTAGATTCGTGGATTTATCAACATCAAGTTCGTAACAAGAACAAAATTTTTGTTGAAAATTCTTTGACAGTTTTGGATGATCAAGAAATAAAAAAATTATAAGAAGGCTCTTGTTTTGTTTATACTATTTTTCTACATCTACGAGAAGTCTGGAATTACTTGTACTACATTCTTAGTTAGAATATATCTATTGCAAAGAGGACTATTTGACTTTTTTTTACTTTTTTTTTTCGATCGAAATTGGGATGATGTCACTATTATCAAATATCATATGATACCTCAATTTCATAGAGTGTATCAAAAGTTTTATATTCGATTCTAGAATAAAATTCGACTAGATACTAGACTAGACTAGACTAAGCGGGGAATATAACGAAAAGAGACGATAAATGAGGGGAACAAACGATTCTAGGGGGGGTTCGTTGCCTTCCCGGTCTTCGACACACGACAAGGAATTGTACACATACTTGCTTGTCGTGTGCCGAAATAGTAATGAGTCTGGATTCCCTTCGTCAAAGACTTAGTCGGAATTTCATTTTTTTCGAGATTTCATTTTTGTTTTTTTTTTTTTTAGATTTAGATTGATTATTTTATTATATTATTATTACGCATATAATTATAATATACCTTATTTTATAATATACTACTTTAATAATATACTTTACTTACTATAGTAGTGGACAAACTGAAAAAAAAAAGATAGAGGAAAATTGATTGAACAAATGGAACTTCTTGCACGATATTTGATCTAGAAAAATATCGATTCTATTGTGTGATTCAATAAATCAAGTGATTCCTTCTTTCTTTTAGGAAGGGTCAATTAAAGAAGACTATCGAGAAATAGATGTTTTGAATGACC